CAACACATTTCCACTGTAGTGTTCGAGTGGATGCTGCTATTTCCTCTCGAACCATACTAATATTATTATTTGATCAGATCATTGAATCATTTATTTCTCTTGAAATCCGTTTAATTCTTATTTTTACACACGTCTTTTTTTAGGAGGTCGACATCCATTATGTGGCATAGGTGTTACATCACGTACGAAACTTAATAGTATACCACTTCTACGAATGGCCCGTAATGCTGCGTCTCTTCCGAGACCTGGACCTTTTATCATAACTTCTGCTCGTTGCATACCCTGATCAACTAAAGTACGAATAGCATTTGCGGCGGCGGCTTGAGCAGCATAGGGTGTCCGTCTTCGTGTGCCTTTGAATCCAGAAGTACCGGCGGAGGCCCAAGAAACCACCCGACCTCGTACATCTGTAACAGTTACAATGGTATTGTTGAAACTCGCTTGAACATGAATAACCCCTTTTGGTATTCTACGCCCATTCTTACGTGAACCAATACGTCCATTCCTACGCGAACCAACTCTTGGTATAGGTTTTGCCATATTTTATTATCTCATAAATATGAATCAGAAATATATAGAAAGATACGGAGATATCCATTTCATGTTAAAGCAGATCCTTTATTTTTACATGGCCCTTCCTTGAGAAACTTTAGAAAGATTATCCTTGTCTCTGTTTATGTTTCGGATTGGAACAAATCACTATAATTCGTCCGCGCCTACGGATCAGTCGACATTTTTCACAAATTTTACGAACAGAAGCCCTTATTTTCATATTTCTCACTCCTTACCTTAATTTGGAATCTATTCCTTGGAAGAAAATAAGCCTCTTGTATTTTTTAGCTTCGAATTGGATCCCCCATGAAAGGAATGTTTTCAAAAATTATCTAATCGCTCGAATCTTTGTTGCGAAGTCTGTAAATTATACGTCCCCTGGTTGAATCATACCGGCTTATTTCGATTTTGACTCTATCTCCCGGCAGTATCCGTATTAAACTGCGTCGGATCCTCCCTGAAATATAACCTAGAATTAGATCTTCATTATCTAAACGGACCCGGACCGTTGGGAAGTGATTCAGTAATTAAACCTTCATGAATCAATTTTTGTTCTTTCATTCCAGGTAACCCCCTTGAAGTATCAACTAATGGAGGAAGAGTTATATAACTCACTTTTCCCCTCTATTTCACAAATAGGAAGTTAGAGATAAAATTAGGATACCGGAGGAGGATCACCATATATAACACAAAATTTCTCCTCCAATTTTTTCTAGTCTAGCTTCTCGATCTGTCATTATGCCTCGAGAAGTAGAAAGAATTACAATTCCCATTCCACCTAAAATTGTAGGAATTTTTTGATAGTTGGAATGGATTCGTAGACCAGGTCGACTGATACGTTTTAAAATAGTTCTATATATTCCTTTCCTAGTCCTTCTATGGCGCAAGGTTGAAACCAAGAAATATTTGTTACTTTCCTGATGTTTCCGAACGTTTTCAATAAAACCTTCTCGTAGGAGTATTTTAACAATGTTTTCGGTGATATTAGTGGATGCTATTCGAACCGTTCCTTTTTTACTCATGTCAGCATTTCTTATAGAAGTTATTATATCAGCAATAGCGTCTCTGCCCATGACGAATTATTGTATTGGTGCTTCCTAATTTTGATATAATCAACATGTTTTTTTTTTTTACTTGAATTATTCAATTATTAATTAAGAAATTAGTTACTAAAAGTATATGCGTGAGACACAATCTACTAATTCGATCCGTTTCAGATATCCTACTATAACTATATCATAGTTTCATCCACTAGTATTTATAATACCTCGGGAGCTAATGAAACTATTTTAGTAAAATGCAACTGTCTCAATTCCCGAGCAATCGCCCCAAAAATTCGAGTTCCTTTTGGATTTCCTTCTTGATCAATGACAACCGCTGCATTGTCATCATATCGTATTATCATACCGTTGTCACGTTTGAGTTCTTTACATGTACGTACAATTACAGCTCTAATTACTTCTGATCTTTCTAGAGGCATATTGGGCACTACTTCTTTGATTACAGCAACAATAACGTCACCAATATGAGCATATCGGTGATTACCAGCCCCTATGATTCGAATACACATCAATTCCCGAGCTCCGCTGTTATCTGCTACATTCAAAAGGGTCTGAGGTTGAATCATATCATTTTTATTTGAATCTGTTATTTCAATGCAAAGAATGAGGAAAAAAAGAAATAGTGTTTGTCTATAAATAAATAAACCCGTGGTTGTTTTTTCATCCTCAATACCCCTTTTGTTTATGTTTAGTTCTACATCCTTATCCTGAAATAACAAATTGCGTTCGTATAGGCATTTTGCACGCAGCTATTGAAATAGCTGTTCTGGCTACAGTTTCGGATACTCCACCCATTTCATAAAGTATTCGACCTGGTTTAACAACGGATACCCAATATTCGGGGGATCCCTTCCCCGAACCCATACGTGTTTCTGTAGGTCTTACTGTAACAGGTTTGTCGGGAAATATACGTACCCATATTTTTCCACCACGACGCGCATATCGTGTCATTGCTCTTCGCCCTGCTTCTATTTGTCTAGCTGTGATCCAAGCGGGTTCAAGTGCCTGAAGAGCGTATCTGCCGAAACAAATCTGATTGCCCCGACAAGATATTCCCTTCATTCTTCCTCTATGTTGCTTACGAAATCTGGTTCTTTTGGGGTTATAGTTGATGGTTTTTTCTTAATCAATCCCACCTCTACTACAGAACCGGACATGAGAGTTTCTTCTCATCCAGCTCCTCGCGAATGAAAGAATTCGATACAGATACACATGTATTTATTAATAACTAATACACTAAACTAAGTAATGGGATTTATTGATATTTCATTTATTAAATAGGAAGCTGTATATACGACTAGATGTGTATATTGATAGATATACATAATGCTTCTTTATTTATATTATAACGAATCCTTATATTTTTTTTTTTATTTATTGGAATATTGTCTTGATTCGATAAGAGTAATAAAAAAAAAATAAGGGTTTCGCGGGCGGATATTGACTCTTTCCTGTTCCATTCGTAGGATTAATCCATGATCTCTCAGAGTAAATCAATTTGTTCTTGGTTTGTTCCGCCATCCCACCCGATGAATCATTAGGATTCGTTTTTATTTTCATTTTAATAGAATCTTATATAATCACAGGTTTCGTCGTTCCTATAGCTTCTCCAGGAATGGTTAGGCCTGAACTCTGCAATGGAGCTCCCAACAAAATTCGTTCCCGAGCCAATCTCCTTAGTTTCTATTAACCCCGGGCTCTTTATTATTTATTATTATTTATATCAATATTAATGCTTTATCACACTGCCTTTTATGAGGTGACCATACATATTGGAATCATCTATCATTGATCTTTTTGTTCTCTCTTTCTATCACCTTTCCATTTATCCGCATCCCCTTATTTTTATTTATTTTTTTTTTCCTTCAGAATCTATAATCAGATTTTTTTTATGGAAAATCTCAGTTGTTACAACTATATGATTGATCCAGTCATATAGTGACTGTTTCTTGGGATCTCGACAATACGAAGCAATAAGTTGGTTATTAGTTTTTAGTTTCTTTTTTTATAGTTATTAAGTTCATAGTGGGGATTTTTTGAAGCCCAACTCTAAACTCTAAAGAAAAAACTAACGAGTCACACACTAAGCATAGCAATTATATTAAAAAAAGATTAATCGATTTTTTATTCAACCTTATAGAATTAGAATTGTTTATTTTTATTTTATTTAACGGAAAAACAGAAACTGTTTCTAATTTTTTGTTCTATCACTGGACAGAACGGCAAGATAAATAAAGGGTCTATTTATTATTCTTCATCCACAAATATCCAAATTTTTAGGCCTAATACTCCATGGATAGTTCGAATTGTATAGGAACAATGATCAATTTTAGCGCGAATTGTTTGTAGAGGAACCCTACCTTCTCTGATCCATTCGACACGTGCAATTTCTTTTCCGTCGATACGCCCTGCAATTTGTATTTGAATTCCCTTTGTATCTGTTTGTTCAGTTAATTCAATAGTTCTTTTCATTGCCTTTCGGAACGAAACTCTATTTCTTAATTGTGAAGCCATATATTCCGCAAGAATATTAGGGTGTCCATAAGGTTTTTCAATTCTTGTAATAGCAATGTTGAGTCTTCGGTTCACAGAACGAAACTCTTTTTGTACATTCATCTGTAATTCTTCGATCCCTCGTGTTCGGCCCTCTATTAATAAATTTGGGAACCCAATATAGATTATGACTTGGATCAAATCGATTCTTTTTTGAATTTCTATGCGTGCAATTCCAATTCCTTCGAAACCTGGGGATATTCTCTTATTTTTTTGTACATAGTTCTTGATACAATTCCGTATTTTCTCATCTTCTTGTAGACCTACAGAAAAATTTTTCGGTTGTGCGAACCAAAAGGAATGATGATTTTGGGTTGTACCAAGTCTGAAACCAAGTGGATTTATTTTTTGTCCCATATTTTTTGATTATATAATCTTTCCATTTCTTTTTTTTTTTCTAAATAGGAATCTAAATCTTAAATTCATCTAAAGAAAATTGAGATTTCTCTTCTCTAAACAAGTTTAATACAATTGTTATATGACAAGTGGGCCTTTTTATCGGATAACTACGTCCTCGAGCCCTAGGTCTTAACTTTTTCACAAAAGGACCCCCATTGACTTCGGCTTTACTAATGAATGAATCAGCTTCGTTCAAACCCATATTATGACTAGCGTTTGCTGCTGCAGAATAAACCAATTTTAAAATGGGAGACGATGCTCGATAAGGCATGAGTTCCAGTATCATAAGTGTTTCCTCATAAGAGCGCCCGCGAATCTGATCAATTACTCTTCGCGCTTTGAAAACAGACATACATATATGTTGAGCTAAAACTTTGACTTTTCTATCTGAATTCGAGTTTTTTTTTTTTATCATAAGGTTTATCCCCCGCCAATGAATGATAAGTATCTATTTTTTTGAATTCCAAATTAACGACGAGATTTATTATCGTTTCTCGCATGTCTCGCGAAAGTCAGAGTAGGCGCGAATTCTCCCAATTTGTGACCTACCATACGATCTGTTATATAAATAGGGAAATGTTCCTTTCCATTATGAATAGCGATTGTATGGCCAATCATTTTGGGTATAATGGTAGATGCCCGAGACCAAGTTACTATTATTTCTTTCTCCTCCCTCATGTTGAGTTTTTCCATTTTTCTGGATAAATGATTAGCTACAAAAGGATTTTTTTTTTAGTGAACGTGTCACAGCTGATTACTCCCTTTTTTTTTTATTTTACATTTTAAAGATTGGCATTCTATGTCCAATAGAATATCTCGATCTAAGTATGAAGGTAAGAATAAATACAATAATGATGAATGGAAAAAAGAGAAAATCCTTTAGCTAGATAAGGGGCGGATGTAGCCAAGTGGATCAAGGCAGTGGATTGTGAATCCACCATGCGCGGGTTCAATTCCCGTCGTTCGCCCATCACATTATTTCAAATTCAAAAAATTCGATTTTCAATATTCCTATTTACGGCGACGAAGAATAAAACTATCACTATATTTTTTCCTTTTCCTACTTCTTCTTCCAAGCGCAGGATAACCCCAGGGGGTTGTAGGTTTTTTTCTACCAATTGGGGCTCTCCCTTCCCCGCCCCCATGGGGATGGTCTACAGGGTTCATAACTACTCCTCTTACTACAGGGCGCTTACCTAGCCAACACTTCGATCCGGCTCTGCCCAAACTTTTTTGGTTCACCCCAACATTACCCACTTGTCCGACTGTTGCTAAGCAGTTTTTGGATATCAAACGGACCTCCCCAGATGGTAATCTTAATGTGGCCGATTTACCCTCTTTTGCAATCAGCTTCGCTACAGCGCCTGCAGCTCTAGCTAATTGTCCACCCTTTCCAAGTGTGATTTCTATGTTATGTATGGCCGTGCCTAAGGGCATATCGGTTGAAGTAGATTCTTCTTTTTTATCAATAAAAACCCCTTCCCAAACTGTACAAGCTTCTTCCAAAGCATACGGCTTTCTAGATGTATATGATGATATCTAGACAGATGGATCTTATATGAATCATATGATGAAGTACCACATGAGTGGATATATAGGAATCCAAATCTGCCGAATCACTCATGTATGATCTTCTACATCCTAGGTCTCCCCGTTCCGTCATCTGGCTTATGTTCTTCATGTAGCATTCAGACCGAATGACTCTATGAAATTACGTCGATACTTCCACATATTACGGGTAACGTAGGAGACATCTCTATTTTTCCCCCGGGGGATCTTTATAATTACCACTGCTTAGCTTTCAATTCGCCTCTGACCATCAAATTAAATGTGAATAACCCGTCCTCCTCTCTTTGAAACAAGGGGCGCTTCCGGTTCTGTGCGTGCTTCAAACAATTTTGTCTTCTCCATATTACCATATCTCTAGAGTCAATAATTTTCTATGAGGAACTACTGAACTCAATCACTTGCTGCCGTTACTCAACAGTTTTCTGTTGAGGTCTATCCCATGGAGGTACTCAAATTGGATCAGTGATTGATTTCTAGGTTTCGTCGTAAACCTAATTGGTTACTTCCAATTACGTAAATCAATAGTTCAAACCGCACTCAAAGGTAGGGCATTTCCCATTGATATAGGAACTTCTGTACCAGAAACAATGGTATCTCCAATTATAGCCCCTCTGGGATGTAAAATATATCTCTTCTCACCATCCCCATAGTGTATGAGACAAATGTATGCATTTCGATTAGGGTCGTATTCTATGGTTACAATTCTACCAGATATGTCTTTTTCATTCCGTCGAAAATCGATTTTACGGTATAGACGCTTATGACCTCCCCCTCTATGCCTTGCGGTAATGATTCCTCTGGCATTACGACCTTTACCACAACGATGCTGTCCATAGATCAAATTATTTCGTGGATTGGATTTCACTTGACTGTCTACGGCTCCATTGCGTGTGCTCGGGGTAGAAGTTTTGTATAAATGTATCGCCGTGTTATTAAGTATTTTGCTTTAAGTTCTTTTCTCTATAAGAGGTGGAATAGAATAACCCGGTTGAAGCGTAATGATCATACGTCTGTAATGCATTGTATGTCCCATAATAGGTCCCATTCTTCTACCCTTTCCCGGGAGTCGATGACTATTCATAGCTATTACCTTGACACCAAAGAAGAGTTCGACCCAATGCTTTATTTCTGTCCTAGTTGATCCTGACTCGACATTAGAAGTATATTGATTGTTCCCCAATAACCGAATACTTTTTTCTGTAAATACTGCATATTTGATTCCATCCATAAATCCATTTTCTTCCCTATGAGTTCCAGTATCGATAAGAATTCTAGTTCTTACTGTTCATATGTTATGGTATGAATATACCATACCAATTCGGTATGTATGGATGATGAGATTCCATTGATACAGAGCCAATTCCAATAGACTTATTGAACGTTCCCATTGGCGTGCATCCAGCAGGAATTGAACCTACGAATTTGCCAATTATGAGTTGGGCGCTTTAACCATTCAGCCATGGATGCTTAACAGGGCTCATCGTACATCGTGAATAACCAAATTCCAATTGAAATGAAATCTTTAGGAGGAATCAATGAAAATCTTTAGGAGGAATCAATGAAACGACATCAATTCAAATCCTGGATCTTCGAATTGAGAGAGATATTGAGAGAGATCAAGAATTCTCACTATTTCTTAGATTCATGGATCAAATTCGATTCAGTGGGATCTTTCACTCCCATTTTTTTCCACCAAGAACGTTTTATGAAACTCTTTGACCCCCGAATTTGGAGTATCCTACTTTCACGTGATTCACAGGGTTCAACAAGCAATCGATATTTCACGATCAAAGGTGTAGTACTGCTTGTAGTAGTGGTCCTTATATCTCGTATTAACAATCGAAAGATGGTCGAAAGAAAAAATCTCTATTTGATGGGGCTTCTTCCTATACCTATGAATTCCATCGGACCCAGAAATGAGACATTGGAAGAATCTTTTTGGTCTTCCAATATCAATAGGTTGATTGTTTCGCTCCTGTATCTTCCAAAAGGGAAAAAGATTTCTGAGAGTTGTTTCATGGATCCGCAAGAGAGTACTTGGGTTCTCCCAATAAATAAAAAGCGTATCATGCCTGAATCGAACCGGGGTTCGCGGTGGTGGAGGAACCGGATCGGAAAAAAGAGGGATTCTAGTTGTAAGATAGCTAATGAAACCATAGCTGGAATTGAGATCTCATTCAAAGAGAAAGATAGCAAATATCTGGAGTTTCTTTTTTTATCCTATACGGATGATCCGATCCGCAAGGACCATGATTGGGAATTGTTTGATCGTCTTTCTCCGAGGAAGAAGCGAAACATAATCAACTTGAATTCGGGACAGCTATTCGAAATCTTAGGGAAAGACTTGATTTGTTATCTCATGTCTGCTTTTCGTGAAAAAAGACCAATTGAAGGGGGGGGTTTCTTCAAACAACAAGGAGCTGAGGCAACTATTCAATCAAATGATATTGAGCATGTTTCCCATCTCTTCTCGAGAAACAAGTGGGGTATTTCTTTGCAAAATTGTGCTCAATTTCATATGTGGCAATTCCGCCAAGATCTCTTCGTTAGTTGGGGGAAGAATCAGCACGAATCGGATTTTTTGAGGAACGTATCGAGAGAGAATTGGATTTGGTTAGACAATAATGTGTGGTTGGTAAACAAGGATCGGTTTTTTAGCAGGGTACGGAATGTATTGTCAAATATTCAATATGATTCCACAAGATCTATTTTCGTTCAAGTAACGGATTCTAGCCAATCGAAAGGATCTTCTGATCAATCCAGAGATCATTTCGATTCCATTAGAAATGAGGATTCAGAATATCACACATTGATCGATCAAACAGAGATTCAACAACTAAAAGAAAGATCGATTCTTTGGGATCCTTCCTTTCTTCAAACGGAACGAACAGAGATAGAATCAGATCGATTCCCGAAATGCCTTTTTGGATCTTCCTCAATGTCCCGGCTATTCACGAAACGTGAGAAGCAGATGAATAATCATCTGCTTCCGAAAGAAATCGAAGAATTTCTTGGAAATCCTACAAGATCAATTCGTTCTTTTTTCTCTGACAGATGGTCAGAACTTCATCTGGGTTCGAATCCTACTGAGAGGTCCACTAGAGATCAGAAATTTTTGAAGAAAAAACAAGATGTTTCTTTTGTCCCTTCCAGGCGATCGGAAAATAAAGAAATGGTTGATATATTCAAGATAATTACGTATTTACAAAATACCGTCTCAATTCATCCTATTTCATCAGATACGGGATGTGATATGGTTCCGAAGGATGAACCAGATATGGACAGTTCCAATAAGATTTCATTCTTGAACAAAAATCTATTTTTGGATTTATTTCATCTATTCCATGACCGGAACAAAGGGGGATACACGTTACACCACGATTTTGAATCAGAAGAGAGATTTCAAGAAATGGCGGATCTATTCACTCTATCAATAACCGAGCCGGATCTGGTGTATCATAGGGGATTTGCCTTTTCTATTGATTCCTACGGGTTGGATCAAAAAAAATTCTTGAATGAGGTATTCAACTCCAGAGATGAATCGAAAAAGAAATCTTTATTGGTTCTACCTCCTCTTTTTTATGAGGAGAATGAATCTTTTTATCGAAGGATCAGAAAAAAATCGGTCCGGATCTACTGCGGGAATGATTTGGAAGATCCAAAACTAAAAACAGCGGTATTTGCTAGCAACAACATCACGGAGGCAGTCAATCAATATAGATTGATCCGAAATCTGATTCAAATCCAATATAGCACCTATGGGTACATAAGAAATGTATCGAATCGATTCTTTTTAATGACTAGATCCGATCGCAACTTCGAATATGGAATTCAAAGGGATCAAATAGGAAATGATACTCTGAATC